TCAGTCTAATTTGATCTAAGAAAAATAAGGATGAAATCACGCTCTGTAGGATTTGAACCTACGACATCGGGTTTTGGAGACCCGCGTTCTACCGAACTGAACTAAGAGCGCTTTCTTATCAGAAAAGAGAAGACTGTAAAGACACTTTTTTAACCCCAGTTTAATTATATTATATATATATTATTGGATATTGGAATCGATCTTAATTAATCCCTCGTTACTGCTCAACGAAGAAGTAATAGGTAGGGATGACAGGATTTGAACCTGTGACATTTTGTACCCAAAACAAACGCGCTACCAAGCTGCGCTACATCCCTCCAATTGGTCTACAGTGTCATTGTATAGAATTCCTGTTTTGTTTTCCACATCGTTATTTCCTCCATTGATATATACAATTTATATGGGCATTTCGTCTTTTTGGTCCCATTTAACATATAATAATAGTAAAAGAAAAGTCTTATATACGTATGAAATACGGAACGGAACCTGTCGTAAAAATATAAAAATAAATGAGTAGTTTTCGGGAATGCTCGGGAAGAGAGGAACGTTTTTTTATGTTTTAAGAAAAAATTTTATTTACTGGATAGTTGTACATTTCAATTTGAATTAGGGATTCCGTGTACAAGGTTCTTAACTGCATATGCATCTGATCATTTATGTATTACCATTTTAGATTACAATAAAAGAAGGAAGGAGATTTTTCAATGCGAGATCTAAAAACATATCTTTCCGTGGCACCGGTATTAAGTACTCTATGGTTCGGGTCTTTAGCAGGTCTATTGATAGAGATTAATCGTTTTTTCCCAGATGCATTGACATTCCCCTTTTTTTGATTCTAGTTATTGATACGGTACCAAATAACGGAGATTCGAGATACAATTAAATATTTGTGACTAATCCTTTGCCCCCTTTTTCTCTTTTTTACCTTTTAGAATAAGAGGGAGGAAAGAGAAAAAAAGAAAAGGTGTATTCAACAGCTTCGAGACTTGGGTTCAAGTTTGAATTAAATAAATTATTCAATTCAAAAATTAACTAGGGATGGAGGTAGAATAAACAGGGTGGGGCCTAGATCTAGGACAAGACTCTTATACAAGGTACTTAAATGTAAATGAAATACTGTGATTTGAATTTGAAATAAAGTTTAGAAATTTTTTTAGTATATTGATTGCAGCGAAAGTTTTCATAATTGGATTTCAAGTTAATAACTTCTATTTATCCTTCCTTCCTTCTTCTTCGTTTCGGATCGAAAATAGAAGAGTTGAGTAAATCAAAAATCCAAAGGGGGTTCATGGCCAAGGGAAAAGATGTCCGAATAACGGTTATTTTGGAATGTACCGGTTGTGTTCGAAACGGTGTTAATAAGGTATCAACGGGTATTTCCAGATATATTACTGAAAAGAATCGTCACAACACGCCTAATCGATTGGAATTGAGAAAATTCTGTCCATTTTGTTACAAACATATGATTCATGGGGAGATAAAGAAATAGATCGAATCGAGCACTTGTATGTAACCCTTCCAAGGAAGGGTAAAAATGACATTTCTATATAGAACATAGTTAAATATTATATATATATATAACATAATTAAATATAAACAAACCAAATCCTATTTCTTCTAATTCATTTTAGATCCGACCGAAATAGGATTTTCGGGATAAGGAATAAACTAAACAAACCATGGATAAATCCAAGCGGCCTTTTCTTAAATCCAAGCGATCTTTTCGTAGGCGTTTGCCCCCGATTGAATCGGGGGATCGAATTGATTATAGAAACATGAGTTTAATTAGTCGATTTATTAGCGAACAAGGAAAAATATTATCTAGACGGGTGAATAGATTGACCTTGAAACAACAACGATTAATTACTATTGCTATAAAACAAGCTCGTATTTTATCTTTGTTACCCTTTCTTAATAATGAGAAACAGTTTGAAAGAACCGAGTCGACCACCAGAACTGCGGGTCTTCGAGCCAGAAATAAATAGGCTTACTCTTTCTTCACTTGACTAAAAAAAAGTAAAATCCGAACTCAAACGCAGATTTATGTTTTGTTCGAAAAATCTGAAAAATATGGATTGAATTATCGTGTCGTAAGAAAAAAAAAGAATCGGGCAAGAATAAAGATTTTTTTTTGAGTGTGTTCATTCAGTTTTACTATTTTTTTATCATATTTATTTTGACTTTACCCTCCCGGAGTTCATTCTCCGGGGAACTCCGTTTAAATTATTCCGGTGGATTCTTTCCAATCTACTTCTTTTATGATCTCATTGGAAATCATATAAAGACAATTTTTATTTGATATAGCTATTTGTGCAAGTATTTTACGATTAAGAAGCACCTGTTTCTTATATAGATCGTGTATTAATCTACTATAACTATAGGATACCCCTATTTCACGAATTACTGCGTTTATTCGAGTGATCCACAAACGGCGAAAATTTATCTTTTGCTTATCCCTATCCCGATGCGACGAAACCAAAGCTCTTATTTTCTGTTGAGTAATTGTTCGAGTAAGTCTTGAATGAGCCCCTCGAAAGCTTGATGCAAATAAACGAATTTTTGTTCTACGTCTCCGAGCTATATTTCCCCGTCTAATTCTGGTCATTGAATAAATGAAACTTTGACGAATAACTAATAGATTTCCTTTCTTTCAGTTATTCTTTTTCCCTTTCCTAGTCTATTAATAACAAAGCTTTTTTCCAATGTATAAACTAAAAATTCCAATGACTTTGGCTACTATAACCTTCCCGACCGCTATTTTTCTTTTTTCTAGACATTTCACTTCGAAATAAGAAATTTCATTTTACTAGGTATCAAAATATAATAAATAAAAAATATAAATGGATAAAGAAATAGTGGCTTCCTTCGTTTATATGGTTACTTCTTAAACGGTGAGGTTTTCTCTATACACCGGAGCCTTTACTTCATTTAATCAATGTTATTGGTAACTTGTATAGTTCACATTCTTTGGCTCTACCCATGAATTATCCAGTAATAGGTCTTTCACGATTAGATCTACTTACACAGTAACGGTATTTAATTATGAAAGTTGGCTGGGTAGCTAACCCTGTTAGTCCGTTCTTGCAAGAGGGGCCTAAGTTTTATGTTTTTATTTTTAAGTAGGATTTTCTCCGCTTAATGGATAACCATTTGCTACCAATGGAGAATTGCTTCTCATCTTAAATTGAGGTGATTGGATTTGCACCAATGGAAACCATAAATTTCATACACAATAGAATGGATAGATTCTTTTTTTTATACTGTTTTTATACTGAATTGAACGGACTTCTTTTTCTATTCTATCCTATTCCCCGGTACTGATCATTGATACTAAAAAAGGTTTTCTTTCTTTTATCCCAGCTCATGATCTGAACGAGTCGCACATACACCCTAGTACATGTTCCTCGACGCTGAGGGCATCCCCGAAGCGCGGGGGATTTTGTGACATTTCTGATTGGCTGTCTTGTATTTCTAATAAGTTGTTTAATAGTTGGCATGTTGAATCATATCATATAAATAATGGGCTGGTTTAGATCGATCCTAACCTGATGATTTTTAATTACTTCTATTTAATTTTCTAGTAAATTCAGCAAAAATATAAAATAGGAAATCGAGAATTTGCGCGAAAAAAATCCGGGCTTTTCACTCAACCACCGCTACAACATCAACAATTCCATAAGCTTGGGCTTCTGTTGCTGACATAAAAACATCTCTTTCCATGTCTTCCGAGACAACCCATAAGGGTTTGTCCGTTCTTTGTACATAAACCCTTGTGAGGGTTTCACGCAGTTTTAGCAGCTCTTCCGCTTCCAGGATAAATTCTCCCGTTTGTGCCTCATAAAAAGAACTAGCAGGTTGATGAATCATTACCCTGATGGTATAACAAAAGAGGGGTTCCTCTATTTTGCATGATGAATAGAAAAGAAAGATAAAGAATAAAAATAAAAAAAGACAGAATTGAACAACCACAACCGTACGGGCATCTTTTATGCATTGCATACGGCTCTATAATAAAATTGACCTTTACCTTCCATCAAAGAAAAAAATAGGATCTATCAGACCCAGATCGGTAAATGATCAAATTACCACCCTTCCTTTCGTAGGAGTTCAAAAATACTATGATGGTTCCGTTGCTTTATATGTATTTATTATTAAGATTATTTGGTTTGTCTGTGTTTCAGCAATCCCAAAGTTGCTTTTTGTAAAATTAAGGAAAAAAATAATCTTTTTTTTTTTTTTATTTTCGAACTCTTTCAGAATACAACTAAGCCCCCGGTGTGAAAATAAAAAAGTTTGTGACGCTGAACTGGAATCTCCAATATAAAAAACAGGAAATACCTTTTATCTCATACTACTCTCTCGATACATAATCAAATGTTTTGAAAAAACAATAAAAATTGTTTTATTTTGATATCGAATTCAAAGTGCCATGCTATTATTACTTAATATTCATATGGCGAAGGCATAGTCTTATTTTTTTCTCTCAAATAAAAACCTCATTGGCGCCGAGCGTGAGGGAATGCTAGACGTTTGGTAATTTCTCCTCCGGCCAAGATAAAAGATCCCATTGAAGCGGCTAATCCCATGCATATTGTCTGTACATCTGGTCGCACAAATTGCATTGTATCATAAATAGCCACTCCAGGGATAACCCATCCGCCGGGAGAGTTTATAAACAAATAGAGATCTTTGGTATCATTCTCTATACTGAGATATACCATAAGACCAATAAGTTGGTTCGAGATCTCGCTATCAACCTCTTGTCCTAAAAAAAGTAATCTTTCTCGATAAAGTCGGTTGATTAGGGTAAAATTATATCCCTTACGAACCGTACAGGCGCCTTTTGGTGCATACGGTTCAACAAAAAATTGCAAAAAAAAAGAATCAATGTGCAGATTCCAATCCTCTTTCTTTTTTTATATTCGTAGAAGGCTCTTTCTGACTTCTAACGAAAGGACTTTTCTTCGATTTAAAAAAAAAAAAGACAGGTTTTTGCTCCT